GTTTCCACGCCCGAACTTGCAAAAAACAACTTCGGGCGTATCACTCAAATCATAGGTCCCGTCCTGGATATAGCTTTTCCACCAGGAAAGTTGCCTGCTATTTACAACTCCATAGTAGTTAAAGGTCGAAATACTATTGGTGAAATAATTAATCTGACTTGTGAGGTCCAACAATTATTAGGAAAGAATCGAGTTAGAGCTGTAGCTATGAGTGCTACGGAGGGTCTAATGCGAGGGCTCCAAGTAGTTGATACAGGAGCTGCTTTAAGTGTTCCAGTGGGCAGCGCAACTCTCGGACGAATTTTTAACGTACTGGGGGAGACTATTGATAATTTAGGTCCGGTAAAGACTCGCACAACATCTCCTATTCATAGATCTCCGCCTGACTTTATACAATTAGACACAAAATTGTCGATTTTTGAAACAGGAATTAAAGTAGTAGATCTTTTAGCCCCTTATCGTCGTGGGGGAAAAATAGGACTTTTTGGGGGAGCTGGAGTGGGCAAAACAGTACTCATTATGGAATTGATCAACAACATTGCAAAAGCTCATGGAGGTGTATCCGTATTTGCCGGAGTCGGTGAACGCACTCGTGAAGGAAATGATCTTTACAAGGAGATGAAAGAATCTGGAGTTATTAATGAAAAAAATCTTGCAGAATCAAAAGTCGCTCTAATATACGGTCAAATGAATGAACCACCAGGAGCTCGGATGAGAGTTGCTTTGACTGCCCTAACTATGGCAGAATATTTCCGAGATGTTAATAAACTAGATGTACTTCTATTTGTCGACAATATCTTCCGTTTCGTCCAAGCAGGATCTGAAGTCTCTGCCTTATTGGGTAGAATCCCTTCTGCTGTCGGATATCAACCTACTCTTACTACCGAAATGGGCTGTTTACAAGAAAGAATTACTTCTACCAAAGACGGATCCATAACTTCAATTCAAGCAGTTTATGTACCTGCAGATGATTTGACCGACCCCGCTCCGGCCACGACATTTGCACATTTAGATACAACTACGGTTCTATCAAGAGAATTAACCGCCAAAGGTATCTATCCAGCAGTCGATCCTTTAGATTCAACGTCAACTATTCTCCAACCTAAGATCATTGGTGACGAACATTATGAAACTGCGCAACGAGTTAAAGAAACTTTACAACGTTACAAAGAAGTCCAGGACATTATAGCTATCCTTGGCTTGGACGAATTAGCCGAAGAAGATCGTTTAACTGTAGTAAGAGCACGAAAAATGGAGCGTTTTTTATCACAACCCTTTGTTGTAGCAGAAGTATTTACCGGTTCCCTAGGAAAATATGTTAGTCGAGAAGAAACAATTAGGGGGTTTCAATTGATGATTTCCGGAGACTTAGACGGTCTTCCTGAACAAGCCTTTTATTTCGTGGGTAACATCAATGAAGCTACCATGAACGTATAAATGGAGAACAAATTGCAGAAATGAACTTAAATCTTTGTGTATTGACTCCGAAGCGAATTGTGTGGAATTCAGAAGTACAAGAAATCATTTTATCGACTAATAGTGGCCAAATCGGCATATTAGCCAACCACGCCCCTCTTGCCACAGCTGTAGATATAGGTATTCTAAGAATACGCCTTAATAACCAATGGTTAACGATGGCTCTGATGGATGGTTTTGCTAGATTAGGTAATAATGAGATCACGATTTTAGTCACTGATGCTGAAAAGGGTAGTGACATTGATTCACAAGAAGCTCAACAAATGCTTGAAATAGCAGAAGTTAACTTGAAGAAAGCGGAAGGCAAGAGACAAACAATTGAAGCAAATTTAGCTCTCAGACGAGCTAAGACACGAGTAGAGGCTATCAATATGATTTAATAGGATTCGAATTGTCTTTTGTTTTTACACCTTATAAAGCATATTCTAGTTTTCTTTCATTTTTTTGATTGATATCTAATTTTGTTCTATCAGAACTTTCATTTCTTTTTTTTTTTACGTTAAAAATATCAATTAATAAGAAGAAAACCATTAATAAGTTAAAGGGCTGATAGAACTTCAGCGATATCAATCGAATCTGGTCTCTAAAAAATTCGACCTACTACTACCTACTATTGGATTTGAACCAATGACTCTTGCCGTATGAAAGCAATACTCTAACCGCTGAGTTAAGTAGGTCGTTTATCATCCCAACAGAAAAGGACCCATCTCATGAATTCTAAATAGGATATAACTTAGAAGCAATACGAATCAAGGAGATTCAAGCTTGAAAAGAGATATCTATGGTCTTCGATCATGGAATATTCAGCTTGATAATAAATTATCGACATGCTAAAATCTGTAGCACGAATACAAATACAAGGGCTATAGCTCAGCTAGGTAGAGCAACTCGTTTACACGCGTGCCAATGTTTTTCAGGGGAGTCCATCATGCAATCAAAAAAACTGGATCTTCTTGAAAAATCGATGTCTTACTCTATGATTTTTAGGAAACAATAGAACAATAGCCTGACAATAAGTTCCGTTCGATCGAGTGTCGATTTAGGCAACAAATCTAACCCATTATTGATTTGAAAGATGGAGAAGGTGAATACCCAGACTATTCAATGCTAAGCATTTGAGTCTAAGGGCCTCAAAAAAGATCTTTTCGTTCTATGAACTTGAAGGTGTATAAAGTTTTCTATTTGATATAATAAGAAGAAGAGAAGGATCGAGATTCCATTTTAAGTAATATAGGCCAAAAGCAACCCTACGTCAAGATAACCACACTTTGGTAGTGTTCCTAATTCAGAGTCCAAAAATGAATTAGAGCATTCGGAGCAATCTTCTTTCTGTCAAAAAAATGGTGGACTAACCGATATTTATATCAGTTAATGAAAGAGCCCAATCCAAAAAACATGCATGTTGGGTCTTTTAAACAATTGAAATCATTTTGAGAAAAAGAAGTTTGAGTTTTTGATCGAGAAGGTTTACAGTTCGAATCTGTATAGCCCTAGCAAGAAGTTTCTAGTATGCTTTATTATGTCTAGAGTATTATGTCTAGAGTATATGCTCTGGGACGAAAGGTTTCGAACCTTCGATACCGGGACCAAAACCCGTTGCCTTACCACTTGGCCACGCCCCACTTAGCTATGGATTTCACATTAATAATTATATATTGTTACTGATTGTTTTGCAACTCCAGTCCAATTATCTATCCCCAACAATATGAAAATAAAACAAAAATTTCGTTCCATATCCAATCAATCTAAACTACTCCGTCCGCATTCTAAAAAATATACCAAGACCAGTAATAAAAATATGTACATCTATCTCACTTAATTTGTAAAACAGATACTCATCCAAGTGATGAGTGTGCCAGGAACCAGATTTGAACTGGTGACACGAGGATTTTCAGTCCCCTGCTCTACCAACTGAGCTATCCCGACCATTCCTAATGCCTCATTTATTTCATTTTGGGATCTAGGCCAATCAAAAGGGCGAAAAGGTCTTACAAAGGCTTATCTAGTCCCTGTCCATTTCGTCGACCTTTTCATAAAAAAAACTTTATTTGTAGTTTTCGTACAAGTACTAATATGGACGTAAATGAGTACATCTTCCTCAAAGATATTCCTTTGTACATATATTATCGCTCACAAACTTGTAATAAGAAAGTCTATTTCTACTCAGATCCGTTTTTGAAAGACGCTTTCTCTTCAATCAATAAGGAAAAGCAAAAATTTTTGAATCATTAACAAAAAAAGAGGAGAATTAGACTCAAATGAGCTTTTTTGGGGATAGAGGGACTTGAACCCTCACGACTTCTAAGGTCGACGGATTTTCTTTTTACTATCAATTTCATTGTTGTTGGATTAACATGTAGAATGGGACTCTATCTTAATTCTCGTCGAATTTTCTCGTTCTTGAACAGATCTATCAGACTCTAGAGTGAATGCATTGATAAATGCATATTTGATTTTTTGTGAAATCAATTCACAGAAATTCTTCCATTTTTTCATATACATCTACATCGAAGAAAATAGGGATTCGTTGGATCTTTCTAAATCTGAATCTTTTTCGATATAAGATTTCAGTATGTATCCCTATCCTATGCATATAGATACCTATGTGTTTAGTCTTCATGGAAGGTTTTGATGGAAAAATTCTTATAACAAGGTAGTCAACTCCATTTGTTAGAACAGCTTCCATTGAGTCTCTGCACCTATCCTTTCTTTTTTTCTTCTTATTCGCGTTTTTTGAACTAGAATTTTTTTGCTTTCGTAAAAAAAGAGGAGTTGGCTCAGGATTACCCCCCTTTTTTTCCGGGGTTTCTCTGAATTTGAAAGTTCTCACTTAGTAGGTTTCCATGCTAAGGCTCAAGCCAATTTAAGTCCGTCGCGTCTGCCGATTTCGCCATATCCCCCTTTCAAAAATTAGGATCTCCATAGAATGTCCTGATTTATACAAAAACCGATAGAATTCATTAGATTCCATACTAATTCATATACCTCAAGGTCTTTTTGATTAGGTTTTTTTACAATACTTCTTTCATCTAGACTAGATCTCTGATTTAGTCCCTGATTCTAGCCTTTCTTTATCTACAAGTCAATAGAGTTGATTCAATCATTTAACAATGCTCTTAAAAAGACCCAAGGGGTCGATTTTTTGTTTTTTCTTAGTTCCAAACTAAAAAGAAAAGTAGAAGAATAATCATTCTTCTTTTTTTGAGTGAAACTCCTATTCGAGATTATGAAGTGCAATTAATACGAATGAATATTTTATTCAATTCCTATATTATGTACAATTTCTCTTATGCGAGCCCGCTTAGCTCAGAGGTTAGAGCATCGCATTTGTAATGCGAGGGTCATCGGTTCGATTCCGATAGCCGGCTTTTCTCTAGTTATTCGATTTTTTTTATTGAGAATCTTTCTTTAAAATCAAAGAAGCAAGACACCCTTCCCCTTTGCAAAAGTTGTCAATTATTATGTTATAGAAACTTCGAACTCGAAAAAAAGTTGAATGAAAGAATTAAATACCTGCAAACAAATCAAGAAGAAGGCAGTAGCTTTTTTTTTTTGTATAGCTTTTATTTTTATATAGAATAAAAAAAAAGAATACAAAAAGAATAGAAAGGAGCGGTTTGATCGAAAATTTGATTTGATTCGTTTCATTCTTCTTGTTTTTGTAGTACAATACTTCATAAGATAATATTTCGCTTCGCTGATTATTTAGTTCAGTTTTAATTTAGGTTTTTTAGTAAAATCTCAATCAAAAAAAAGGAGTTTTTATGTCGCGTTATCGAGGGCCTCGTTTCAAAAAAATACGCCGTCTAGGGGTTTTACCGGGATTAACTAAAAAAAGGCCCAGGTTGGGGAGTGATCGTAGAAAGACATTTCGTTCCACGAAAAGATCTCAATATCGTCGTCGTCTACAACAAAAACAAAAATTACGTTTTCATTATGGTATTACAGAACGACAATTACTTAAATATGTTCGGATTGCTAGAAAAGCAAAAGGATCAACAGGTCAGGTTTTACTACAATTACTTGAAATGCGTTTGGATAACATCCTTTTTCGCTTGGGTATGGCTCCGACTATTCCTGGAGCCCGCCAATTAGTTAACCATAGACATATTTTAGTTAATAATCGTATAGTAGATATACCAAGTTATCGTTGCAAACCCCAAGATATTATTATGTTGCGAGATGAAAAAAAATCGAAAAATCTCATTCAAAAGTCTCTTGATTCATCCCCTCGTAAGAAATTGCCAAACCATTTGACTCTTGACCGATTACCACGCTATAAAGGATTAGTGAAGCAAATAATCGATCGTAGGTCGGTTGGTTTGAAAATAAATGAATTAGTAGTCATAGAATATTATTCCCGTCAGACTTAAATTGAAACTAAAAAAAACTGAAAAAAAAAAATATTTGGACAATATTGCTTCCTTTTGCGAAGCCATTTTACTTAAGGTTAAGGCGTTTGATCCGATTTTTTCTACACCCCATCTCAGATATTCCGGATTTTTTCATTCATATATCATACATCGGAAGATCTTTTTTCATTTATTGTCTACTTTTTTTTCATTATTTTGTGTACCACAGTGGAAATTTTGCTTTTTATTAAAATAAAAAAAAAGAGCTAATTGGTATAAAAAAGGAATCTCTTGTTATTTGATTTGTTGTGGTTAGGAATATAATTTGGTGAAAGGGCGGAAAGAGAGGGATTCGAACCCTCGGTAAACAAAAGCCTACATAGCAGTTCCAATGCTACGCCTTGAACCACTCGGCCATCTCTCCTACAAAATCATTCTGAATTAGAAAGCAAATGCATAGGAAGTCATTCCGATTTCCTATTGATATAAGATTTTGGTGTGGATACATACGACTAACCTATTCGAACGAAAGAAAATCTTTCTTTAACACCTTAGGGGTTACAATCAAAAGTTTTTTAGGAAAAACTACAAGAAAGACATATTTCTATTCCTATTTGCGACGAAAATACTCCCACTCTTTTTTTTATGATATTATGCCGAAGTGAATCAATGAATGAAAAGGAATCTATTGATTGATGAGTTTCTGCTTTTCGATTATGATTTTTTTATTACGATTCCATAAAAATTTGCAAATTCCGTTTTTTTTTAAGTCTTCATCAGCAAATCCCTTACTCGATAGATCTATTACAAATTCGTGAACCATCCCATGTTCGACTTAATTGCATAGTGTATACTCACTATACATACAATATAATCCATAGGAAAATTCGTTCATTCTTCTGGTTCGCTGAGATTAGAATAGTTCTATTCTTTTTGATATTACTAGCTTTGCATGACTTCAAATTGGATTCAAATCTATTCCTGCACAAAAAACAAATGGAGCATAATACTAATAGGAGTATTAGTAGAAGGTTTGTCTCGTTCTTTTTTTTTTGAAATGAATCTCCTTATTCCTTATGTTATTTCGTACTCTAGAATTCCTTTGTTTGTGATATTCTTTCTATTTCAGAGGAATCAGAAGAATTTTCTAATGGATTGCTGCCCATGCCTAGATCGCGTATAAATGGAAATTTTATTGATAAGACCTTTTCAATTGTAGCCAATATATTATTACGCATAATTCCAACAACCTCGGGAGCAAAAGAGGCATTTACCTATTACAGAGATGGTGTGATTTGATTTTTTTCTATTGAAATAAATCTACGCTTGTTGAAGGTGAAGTTTTGAAATAGAACAATTCCTTTGGTTGTGTATCCTCGATTGATGCAGCCTCAGATGCTATTCTTACATTATAGATTTTAGTATTGAGCGAAAGGTTACACCTATAGGTTCTTTATTACAGGTCAATCCTATTCTACTCGTACGAATAGGTGGTGCGGCATAGGGGAAAAAGCACTACACCTAGAAATCAACGACACAAAACAAAAGCTTTGTTAAAACTATCCCCTCTCGGTATCTGGGTTGGGACTAAGAAGAATGGTTGGGACAACAAGCATCCGTCTCGTTCGTACTTTGGATACCCATATAACTATCAAAGACTGTTGAAGTGAAAAATTCCTGGAATTAGGGGGCGTTGAGGACAAAGAAATTGTTGTAGTTACCCTTTCTATCTAGTACCAAGTTAAAAAAGTTCTTGTGCAGGAAGGTTGGCTAGAGATTTCCTCTAAAAATACTAGCCCCAGTCATTTCATAATGAGACTAATAAAAAAAAACAGGAATCAAAAAAGATTCAAATATTCTCATTATGCATATAAGGGAGGAGCCGTATGAGATAAAAATCTCATGTACGGTTCTGGAACGGAGATTTTTGAATCGAATAACGACCGTAACGGATGTCAGCTCAATCTGAAGGAAATTATGCGGAAGCTTTACAAAATTATTATGAAGCTATGCGACTAGAAATCGATCCCTATGATCGGAGTTATATACTATATAACATAGGCCTTATCCACACAAGTAATGGAGAACATACAAAAGCTTTAGAATTTTATTTTAGGGCACTAGAACGAAACCCATTCTTACCACAAGCCTTTAATAATATGGCCGTGATCTGCCATTACGTGCGACTATCTCCACTATAGAAAGAGAAGAAAGGAAAAAAAGACCGACAAAGATGCTATTAAAAACTAAAAATAAAAAAGGCTCTCTACATATGTATATCGTTCAAAATGCAAAAATAACGATTTTTATGAGCTGTAGCAAAAAGAAACTTCATACAATTCGAAAAAGGAAGCAAAATTATATGCCTAGATCCTTTATTCTATGGATATAAAATCTAATTGATAGAAGGGAAGCACCGTAAAGATCAATTGATGAGGTTTGTTTTGACCCAATCCATTAAGAACTGCTTACTTATGCCATACATAATCTCAGACAGATAAAAGTTAAGGAATCGGCTTATGTAATAGAGCCGATTCACTAGAGTATTGAGCAGCGGTGTAGGATCAGATCCCAAGGATAGTAAGTCTTTCTTTTCCTTCTTAGAAAGGAAAGACTTTTTCAAAGATTCTATATCAATTTCAATAAGAAACCGAGATAGTTACCTTGGAGAAAATACTACCAATAGAAAAATGCCTATCCTTTATTCTTCGGAAGGTTGGAGAAAGGATAAAACTGATTATAAATGAAAATTCAAGTTGAAAACTTATGCGATTAACCTCTTTTGGGAAACCCCCCAAAACTGGGGTAGATCTAGCAGAAATCTCATTCAATTCGATAGCTAATAGGTAAAACCAAAAGAATTGACTGGTGAGCCGTATGAGTTAGGAAACTCTCAAGTACGGTTCTCAGGGAAGGAATTTACGCACCTATTCTGACCGGGGAGAACAAGCCATTCGACAGGGAGATTCTGAAATTTCGGAGGCTTGGTTCGATCAAGCCGCTGAGTATTGGAAACAAGCTATAGCACTAAGTCCTGGGAATTATATTGAAGCGCAGAATTGGTTGAAGATTACGGGGCGTTTGGACTAAACGAGAAGTAACTAGTAAAAGTTTTTCTAGTTCTTAAAATTAATGTAGGTCCCGTGAGGCAAAGCAAAGAAAACTTGATCATGGCTCTGAAAAGAACCAATCAAAGAATTTCATTATATCCCCTCATTCTATTTTGTCCGATATTTCGTAGGCAAAAAAAAAACACGGAACTCTAGGAAGCGATTTTTTTATTAAAAATGGGAAAGAAAATCTATAAAAACAATAGAAAAGAGACAGGGATATCTTTCTTAGTAATGGCTACTCGTGCGATTTAGAATCGAGTAATAGGAATGCAAATTTTTATGTAAAACATGAATCGTTTCTAATACCTTAAAAAAACAATCTAATAATACCTTAATTACTAATTAATATCGAGACATTCATTAAGAAATTCTATTGATTTGATTAGAAACTAAGTTTCACAACGAGGACCTTTACATCAAAAGCTTTTATTCTAATCAAAAGAATGAGTCCCTTGCGCGCCTCACAGCTATGTCATAATAGATTCGAACACTTGCCCTGGATCGACTTCCAGATCATCATTCTTCGAGTGAATAACAAACGAAAAGAGAGAGATGGAAGATAGAATAGAAAGAAATTCATTATATCGATCTCTGAAAGGTTCACGAATGACTTGACTGTTGGCAAGTCTCTTTGTATGTCTTGTCCGGAAAGAGGAGGACTCAATGATTATTCGTTCGCCGGAACCAGAAGTCAAAATTGTGGTAGATAGAGATCCCATAAAAACTTCTTTCGAGCAATGGGCCAAACCCGGTCATTTTTCAAGAACAATAGCTAAAGGCCCTGAGACTACCACTTGGATCTGGAATCTACATGCTGATGCCCACGATTTCGATAGCCATACCAACGATTTGGAGGAAATATCTCGAAAAATATTTAGTGCCCATTTCGGCCAACTTTCGATCATCTTCCTTTGGCTGAGTGGCATGTATTTCCACGGTGCTCGCTTTTCCAATTATGAAGCATGGCTAAGCGATCCTACTCACATTGGACCTAGTGCCCAAGTGGTTTGGCCAATAGTGGGCCAAGAAATATTGAATGGTGATGTAGGTGGAGGTTTC